ATCTTTATGGCGCTTTGTCTATCAATTAGATCCTTTACCACTATCCATAGAATAAAGTATAAAGTATATAGGCATATCTATGTCTTCATAATTCGATTTATATGAAATTTTTTTCTTTGCTACAGCTGATAAAAATCGTTTTTTGGACGATACATATGTAGAAAGCCTATAATTTGTTTTGTTTCTAGTATTTATTATCCGATTTTTTTTACTATTTTTTTTCTATAGTGGAGATAGTCGCACGTAATGACAGATCACGGCCATATTATTAAAAGCTTGTGGTAAAAATGGGTTTCGTTCGAGTGCTCGAAAGTTATATTCCAAAGCTTTTGTGTGTTCCCCATTACTTGTGTGGATAAGTCCTATGTTATAGAGTATATAACTTCGATCATAGGGATCAATTTCTAATCGCATAGCTTCATAATAATTTTGTAAAGCTTCCGCATAATTTCCTTCGGATTGCGCTGACATCCGTTACGGTCTTCATTATTCGATTCCAAAAATATCCGTTCCAGAACCACACGTGAGATTTTTATCTCATACGGCTCCTCCTTTATGTGCATAATGAGAAATAGGAATCAAATGAAATATTCTCATTATAAACTGAGTGGGGCTAATGCTTTTACAATAAATTTCTAGCCAACCTTCCTGTAGGGTACCTTTTTATTAACATTAAGCGTATTGATAATAGATACTAGATCTAAATATAAATGAAAGGGTAACGCCAACAATTTATTTGTCCTCAACGCCCCCTAATTTCGCGGAATTAATCACTTCAACAGTCTTCGATGGTTATACAGGTACCAAAAGTACAAACGAGATGGATATTTGTTGTCCCAACCATTTTTGCTAATCCGGATCCGTTATTAAGGAAGAGAAAAAGTTTATAACAAAGTGTTCGTGTTGTTGATTCCTAGGTGTAGTGCTTCTTCCCTTATGCCGCCTAACCAATAGTTGGTAATAGGATTGACCTGTAATATAGAATAGAACCTACCTAGTAGGTGGTGGTATAACCTTTCGCTCAATACTAGAATCGACAATTGAAGCATTTGAGGCTGCATTAATCGGAGATACACGACAGAAGGGGATTGTTCTATTTCGAAACTTAACCCTCAACAAGCGAAGATTTTTTTTTCAAGAATATTTTTTTACGCATGTGTATTTCTCGCAAGGCTGATAAGTCGTAAAAAAAAAAAAAAGAATCAAATCGCACCATCTCTATAATAGGTAAATGCTTCCCTTTCTCTTGAAGTTGTCGGAATTACTCGTAATAAAATAATTGCTACAATTGAAAAGGTCTTATCAATAAAATTTTCATTTATCTGTGATCTAGGCATAGTTAGCAACCCACTCTTCAATTCTTTTCATTGTCTCTTGTGAGAAAGAGGAAGGGTCCCACAAACAAAGGAATTGTACATTACGAAATACCATAAAATTCATAACTTATAATTATTTATTATTTTTTTACAGGAATTAATAATAAATATTTGAATACGATTCGATTTGATCCAACGGAATCCTAGTCTAAAATTAGAGTTTAAATGGAATGAATTATGATCGAAATCATTAATTATAAAAAATATGAATTAATCATTCCTTCTAATTCATTGATGTGATCCGGTATACTATCAGAAAAGGATGGGATGGTAGCCCCCACGTTTTCGCAAACAAATATAAAAATAAAAAAAACAACTCTCCAATATATAAAATTATATAAATATTAAATATTTTATTTTAAATTTTTTCTTTTTGAGATTTCGATATTTTATATTTATTTTATATATTTTACAGGTTTTACAATAAAAAAATTTTCCCATCAATAATCTAAAAAGACTCGCTCGTTATTCCCCCGTTTGGGGGTCAGAATCATTACGTAGGAGAGATGGCCGAGCGGTTCAAGGCGTAGCATTGGAACTGTTATGTAGGCTTTTGTTTACCGAGGGTTCGAATCCCTCTCTTTCCACACTTCATCCAATTCGCCATATAAAATTATATATACATACCATTATTCCAACAGTTAGGCTGGGGAAAGGGCGGACAAGGAATGAAAAGCCCCCTTCCCTTGTAGATTTATCTATCATGAATTATATAAAACTACTTTTGTTAGTTTGTTTTAAGGCTGATTTAAGCCTGACGGGAATAATATTCTACGACTAGTAATTCATTTATTTGCAAACCGAACGATTTACTATCTATTATTTGATTGACGAATCCTTTATATTGGAATGGTCGAAGAGTCAAATGTTTTGGCAATTCCTCCTGGAAGGATGAATCAACAGAATTTTGAACCAAAGCTTTGGATTTTTGTTCATTCTTCGCCGTGATAATATCTCTAGGTTTGCAACGATAGCTTGGGATATCTACTATACGGCTATTAATTAATATATGTCCATGGTTAACTAATTGTCTGGCTCCAGGGATAGTCGAAGCCATACCCAATCGAAAAAGGATGTTATCCAAACGCATTTCAAGTAATTGTAATAAAATTCGACCCGTTGACCCTTTGGCCTTTCCGGCGATCCGAACGCAGTTAAGTAATTGCCGCTCTCTAAGACCATAATGAAACCGCAATTTTTGTTTTTCTTCTAAACGAATACGATACTGAGATCGTTTCTCAGAACGTGATTGGTTTATAATTCCAAATCTAGGCTTTTTATTAGTTAATCCCGGTAAAGCACCCAGACGACGTATTTTTTTAAAACGAGGCCCTCGGTAACGTGACATAAAGACTCCTTTCTTTTTTATTAATTTTTTTTTAAGTAAAACTGAACTAAATGATAAATTAAGCGAAATCTGTTGAAGTACAATAATGAGATACATTGTATCAATATCCGTACCTATCTTAATATTTTAATCTTATATTTATATAAATATAAGATAAATTATATATATTATTATAATTATTATATATAAATATAAAATTAAAATACTTTTTTATTTTTATTTGTTATGAATAGTTCTGCCCTTATTTTGTAATAATTTTCCACTATAGAATAAAGGAGCGTCGGACTTTGGAAAGAGGGGGACTCAACAGCATTTGATTTCAAAGATACACTCTTAATCATCTAAAAAAAACAAATAGAAAAAAGCCGGCTATCGGAATCGAACCGATGACCGTCGCATTACAAATGCGATGCTCTAACCCCTGAGCTAAGCGGGCTTGACATAATATAAATTTTACGTGCCTAGGAAATTTATAATTGATATCTTATAAATATTCTATTAATTTTCGTTATTCTTAGTTATTCTTAATTAATACATAGTTAAAATAAACTAGTTTTCATAAAAAAAAAGTAAAGGTGCAATTAGGGAGGGGGCATAATGAGATATTTTAATTAGTAAAGATAAGCTAAGAAAAAAATGGAGCGTTCTTCTTAAAATGATAGAAAAATAGGCAAATAAACTACAAAAATTCTGTGGTCTATACCATCTAGATTGAATTTCGAATACAGAATATGGTAGAATCGTTTTGTATTAGACAAAATAGGAGCCCTACAATACAGAATGAAAGAAGAAAGGCAAGAAATCTCAAACACAAAAACTCTTATATAGATATATATAGATATATAATAATTAGGAATCGGTATTTAGAATGAATGGAGCGGTTCCAGTATAAATAAAATAAAAAAAGGAACAACAGGGCGGGGATATGGCGAAATTGGTAGACGCTACGGACTTAATTGGATTGAGCCTTAGTATGGAAACTTACTAAGTGATAACTTTCAAATTCAGGGAAACCGTGGAATTAATAAAAATAGGCAATCCTGAACCAAATCCCGTTTTCATAAAATGAGTAGGGAAATCAAGCCAGAATAAAAAAAAGGATAGGTGCAGAGACTCAATGGAAGCTGTTCTAATAAATACATTACATACAATACAAATTGTATGTAGCCCGGTAGACGAGAATAAAGATAGAGTCCCATTCTACATGTCAATACCGACAACAATTAAATTTATAGTAAGAGGAAAATCCGTCGATTTTAAAAATCATGAGGGTTCAAGTCCCTCTATCCCCAAAAAAAAAAAAAGGCCCGTTTGAGCCCCCATTAGTTCATTAGCATTTTAATTTTTAGGCAAGAAATGCCCATTTTAATAATTCACAGTCAGTACTTTTTTTTATACTGAAACTTATCTACTGACATTTATAAAGTCTTATTCTTTTTATATTTTTAATGGTCAGGATAGCTCAGTTGGTAGAGCAGAGGACTGAAAATCCTCGTGTCACCAGTTCAAATCCGGTTCCTGGCACAGGAAAAATTTGTATGAGTATCTAGAAAATTCATTGATCCAATTAATTGATATGGATGAATCAACATACATATTAATTCATAGTCTAGATTATTATCTTATAAATTTGAGAGTTGCAATTCATCTCGAATTAGAATTGTATTGATTTTTTTATGTTATTTATGTTATATCTATTTTTATTAATTTAAATTTATAATTTTTATTTATATAATTTTATTAATTTAATATTAATTAGGTTCGGTATAATAATGATAAGGGAGTACCCTTAACTCTTTAATTGCGGGTAGGAAAATAGAAAAATTCATATAGAATTCGGAGAAAAAAATTAGATTTAAATGTTTTCCTTTTTTTATGTTTTGTTCTGCGAGCGAGAATGATTTTATGCACCAACTTTCGAGTTACAATATAAACAAAAAATAGAATGAGGAAAAAAAACGATACTTGTATTTTTTAAAATAGTCTACGATCGAATATCCTGGATGTTTTATTTAATTTAATTATTTTTTGGTGTTGCTTCAAAAAATAGTACATTTATCGATGCGATTCATTTCATTTTATCATTTTTTGATGATAAATAACACCTACTTAACTCAGTGGTTAGAGTACCGCTTTCATACGGCGGGGGTCATTGGTTCAAATCCAATAGTAGGTATTAGGTAGAACGGATGGATCGGGGGATACTTTTGTTTTTTTACCCCCCATGCATTGATTTTGTATCCTTTTCTTTGTATTTTATTTTTTAATTATATTTTTCATTACACCAAATTCCTATTTTGATTGTATTCAATTGGCAGAATCAAAAAAGAGTATATAACTTCTCTTTTGATTACACCAACCAACCAAGTTAAGTTACGAAATCAAATTGATAGCCTCGACTCGTGTCCTCGCTCGGCTGAGAGCGAGTCCGGCCTCGATTCTTTTTCTCTTCCCCCTCGCTTTCCTCAAATTAGCTTCCGCTATTTCCAGAGTTTGCCGGGCTTCTTGTGGATCAATATCATTACTCTTCTCTGCGTCGTTTACTAAAATAGTGATTTCGTTGTTTCCGATTCTAGCAAAACCGCCCATCAAAGCCATCATTAACCATTTGTGGTTAAGGCGCATTCTTAAAATACCTATATCTACAGCTGTAGCAATAGGGGCGTGATTTGGTAATAGACCAATTTGGCCACTATTGGTAGATAAAATTATTTCTTTAACTTCGGAATCCCAAACAATTCTATTAGGAGTCAATACACAAAGGTGTAGGGTCATTTCTTCAATTTGCTCTCCGTTTCTAAGTTCATAGCCTTCGCGGTAACTTCATCAATGTTACCTACCAAATAAAAAGACTGCTCAGGAAGACTATCTAATTCTCCGGAAAGGATCAATTGAAACCCCCTAATTGTTTCTGTTAAACCAACATATTTTCCTCGAGAACCGGTAAATACTTCTGCCACGAAAAAAGGTTGTGATAAGAAACGTTCAATCTTTCGTGCTCTTGCTACGGTTAAACGATCTTCTTCGGACAATTCGTCCAACCCAAGAATAGCTATAATATCCTGAAGTTCTTTGTAACGTTGTAAAGTTTGCTTAACTTTTTGCGAAATTTCATAATGTTCTTCGCCAACGACCCGGGGTTGGAGCATAGTTGACGTTGACTCTAAAGGGTCTACTGCTGGATAAATGCCTTTGGCAGCTAATCCTCTTGATAGTACGGTAGTAGCATCTAAATGTGCAAATGTCGTGGCAGGAGCTGGGTCAGTCAAGTCGTCTGCAGGTACATAAACCGCTTGAATAGACGTTATGGACCCCTCCCTGGTAGAAGTAATTCTTTCTTGTAAAGAACCCATTTCGGTACTAAGCGTGGGTTGATAACCCACAGCAGAAGGCATTCTACCCAATAGGGCGGATACCTCAGATCCCGCTTGAACGAAACGGAAAATATTGTCGATAAATAGAAGTACGTCTTGTTCATTAACATCTCGAAAAAATTCTGCCATAGTTAATGCAGTCAAACCCACTCTCATACGAGCCCCCGGTGGTTCATTCATCTGACCGTAGACTAGAGCAACCTTTGATTCTTCAATATTTTGGTTATTTATGACTCCCGATTCTTTCATTTCCATGTAAAGATCATTTCCTTCACGAGTACGTTCACCTACCCCGCCAAATACGGATACACCCCCGTGAGCTTTAGCAATATTGTTGATCAATTCCATAATGAGTACTGTTTTACCCACGCCAGCTCCCCCGAATAGCCCTATTTTTCCTCCACGTCGATAAGGAGCTAAAAGATCTACCACCTTAATTCCTGTTTCAAAAATAGATAATTTTGTATCTAATTGGATAAAGGCGGGCGCGGGTCTGTGAATAGGAAATGTCGTGCAAGTATCGACAGGACCTAAATTATCAACCGGCTCCCCAAGTACGTTGAAAATTCGTCCGAGAGTTGCTTCACCGACTGGAACACTGAGAGGAGCTCCCGTGTCAATCACTTTCATTCCTCTCATTAAACCAGCTGTAGCACTCATAGCTACGGCCCGAACTCGATTATTTCCTAATAATTGTTGTACCTCACAGGTCACATTAAGCGGTTGACTGACAGTATCTTGAACTACCAGAGCGTTGTAAATATTAGGCATCTTCCCGGGTGGAAAGGTTACATCCAATACCGGACCAATGATTTGATCGATCTGACCAAAGTTTTTTTTTTCAGGCGCAGAAACCCCAAAACTAGAAGTAGTAGCATTGATTCTCATAAAAAAATAATAAATAAAAATATGTTGAAGTTTTTTACCAAAATTCTTGAATATAAAATGAATATTCGATAGCAGGGTCGATCGATTAATTCAAATGGGAGTTAGCACCCCCGTACCGTTGCCATTTCAATTGTTCTATTGTTTACTTATTAAATTAGTTAAATTAGTAAATTTTTTAATTTTCAAGCTCAACCAACCCGTTTTAAAAATATCAAGGAAGGAAATACAAATTTTGATAAACTCTTTCGTTTCGTTTATTATAGCCAATCCAATTATATTTATCTATGGAATTCGAACTTGAAACCTTTAGGATTCATTATTTTTTAGTTTGATTCTCTTCCTTTTTTCTCTTTTTTTTTTCAGTCAACAGAAGGTTACTTTCTTTGTCATACTTATTTTATACCTTTGGCCGCATATTTTTCTTTTCATATTATTCGGATTGAAATATACAACAACATAAACATATATATACATATATAGTATCGCTATCAAGAATGAATTTAGTATCTTTATT